AAAAAATGCTTGCCAAAAGCATATGATCCTTTTTTCAACGGACCATATCGAGGAACGAGAAAAAAATTAGATTCACGCGCAATCATGAATACTTATACAGATACAGAAGATTTAGTAGAATTTTTTTTTATAAATAAGATTCATGATCTACTTATTAATGATTCTGTAGAACTCCACCGTCAATCATTTTTGAATTCTACAGAAGAAAAAGGAATTGATTCAGAAAGTCAAGCAAAATATTTGCAATTTTTATTTGATGTAATTACAAAACATAAAAAAGATCAAAAAAAGATGAAAAAAAAATCTATTGGAATTAGAATAGAAGAAGTCAGTAAAAAGGTTTCTCGGTGGTCATACAAATTAACCAATAATTTGGAAGAAGAGGAAGAAGAAAATGAAGAAGAATTGGAGGACGACGATTATGAGATTCATTCAAGAAGAGCCAAACATGTGATAATTTCTTACGATAATGATCAGAATACCAATTATATTTCTAGTATTCATAATACTATTAACAATAACAATGATAAATATTATGATCAAATGGAAGAGGGAGAGGTGTCTTTGATACGTTACTCACAACAATCAGATTTTCGTCGTAATCTAATCAAAGGATCCATGCGCGCTCAAAGACGTAAAACAGTTATTTGGCACCTGTTTCAAGTAAATGTACATTCCCCACTTTTTTTGGATCGTATAGACAAAAAATCTTTTTTTTCGTTTTTTGATATCAACGAAATAAAGAATATAATTTTTAGGAATTGGATGGGCAGAGAACAAGAATCAGAATTCAAAATTTCTTATTTTGAAAATGAAGATAAAAAAGAAGAAAAGGAAAAAAAAATATATAAAAACGAACAGATAGAAGAAGTATCAGAAGCTTGGGATGCCTTTCTATTTACTCAAATAATAAGAAGTTTTATGTTAATAACCCAATCTTTTCTTAGAAAATACATTATATTACCTTCATTAATAATAGCAAAAAATATTTTACGTATTTTATTTTTCCAAAATCCCGAATGGGACGAGGATTTTAAGGAATGGAATAGAGAAATCCATATTAAATGCACCTATAATGGTGTTCAATTATCAGAAAAAGAATTTCCCCAAGATTGGTTAATAAATGGTATTCAGATAAAGATTCTATATCCTTTCTGTCTAAAACCTTGGAGAAAATCTAAAGCACAACCTCATCATAGAGATCTAATGAAAAAAAAAGAGAAAAAAAGAAATTTTTGTTTTTTAACAGTCTGGGGACTGGAAGCGGAACTTCCCTTTGGTTCTCCCCGAAAACGACCTTCTTTTTTTGAACCTATTTATAAAGAACTCCAAAAAAGAAAAAAAAAGGTGAAAAATACATTTTTACAAGTTTTAAATTCTTTCAATAAAAAATCATTTCTAAAAGTTAGAAAAGAAAAAACAAAAGGGGTAATAGTTCAACTTATTAAACTAATAATGAAAAAAATAAATCCAATTTTCTTATTTGAATTGAGGAAAGAAAAAGTGTATGAACCGAACGAAAACAAAAAATATTTCAAAAGAAATAATGAGATTCTTCGAGAATCGTCCGTTCTAAATCGAACGATGAATTGGTTAAATTATTCACTAATAGAAAAAAGAATGAAAGATCTTTCTGATAAGACAATAAAAATAAGGAATCAAATTGAACGAACCGCAAAAGACAAGAAAAAAAAAGAAATAGTTCTAATTTCTGATAATAAAGAATCGGGATCACAGAAACATATTTGGAAAATATTAAAAAGGAAAAATATCCGATTAATGCGTAAATCATACTACTTTATCAAATCATTCATTGAAAAAATATACATAGATATTTTGCTATGCACCATTACCGTTTCTAAGATAAATGCACAACTTTTCTTTGAATCAACAAAAAAGATCTTTAATAAATCCATTTACAACAATGAAATAAATAAAGAACAAGAAGGAATTGATGAAACAAATCAAAATAGAATGAATTTTCTTTTGATTATAAAAAAATTGTTTTCAAATACTGATAATACTAAGAATAGCAATCAAAATCCCAATACTTATTGGAACTTATCTTCCTTGTCCCAAGCATATGTTTTTTACAAAATATCACAAAATCAATTACTTAATAAGTATAAATTAAGACCTGTACTTAAATATCAAGAGAACTATCCTTTTTTTAAGGAGAATTTCAAAGATTATTGTATGATACACGGAATATTTAATTCACATAATAATAATAAAATTAATACGTATGTAATGAACGAATGGAAAAACTGGTTAAAGGGTCATTATCAATACGATTTATCTCAAAAAAAAAGGTCTCCAGTAATACCTAAAGAATGGCGAAATATAATAAATAAACATCGTATGATTCAAAATAAGGAATTAAACCAATTGGATTTATATAAAAAATACCAATTTATTTATTCCATGAATAAAAATGACTATGCAGCGAATCCATTTATGAGTCAAAAAGACAAATGGAAAAAACATTACAGATATGATATTTTATCATATAAATACATAAGCCTCCCTAATTTATACATTTCTGGATCAACATTAGAAATAAACAGGGACCAAGAAATTCCATATCATTTCAATATATCGAAACCTGAATCATTTTATGTATTAGTAAGTATACCTAGTAATGATTATCTAGAAAAAGGATATCTTATTGATAGGAATATCAATTTGGATAGAAAATATTTTGATTGTAGAATTCTTGATCTTTGTTTTCTAAATTTTAAAAATGATATTGAGATCTGGACCAATGCACATATTGGTATCAAGATTCAGAAAGATACTAAGACTAAAATTAAGAATTTAAAAAAAATGGAAAAAAAAGGTCTTTTTTATCCTACAATTCATCAAGAGATCAAACCATTCAATCAAAAAAGTTTCTTTTTTGATTGCATGGGAATGAATAAAGAAAGGTTATATGATACCGCATCAAATCATGATACTATATCCAATCTAGAAACTTGGTTCTTCCCAGAATTTGTGCTACTTTTTGATGTATATCAAATTAAACCTTGGATCATTCCAATCAAATCACTATTTTTGAATTTTTCTATAAATGAAAAAAGTAAAAACATTAACGTAAATCTAAATAAATCATCTAAAAAAAAAAAATATCTTGAATTAGGAAATTTCAAGCAGGAAGAAAACGAACAACAGGTCCAAGAAAATCTTGTATGGAATCTACTAAAAAAAAAACAATATAAGAGCAAGAATGAAATGGAACTAGATTTCTTTTTGAAAAAATATTTACTTTTTCAACTAAGATGGTCTGATCCCTTGAATAATAAAAAAATAATTAAAAATATCAGAATATATTGTTTCCTACTTAGACTGATAAATCCAAAGTCTATTGCTATATCTTCGATTCAAAGAAGTGAAATAAATATGGGTCAAATGATGATTCAAAAGGACCTAGTTCTTGCAGAATTGATAAGAAAGGGAATATTTATTATTGAACCAATTTGTCTATCTATACGAAGGAAAGGAAAATCTATTCTATATCAAACTATGGATATTTCATTGGTCGATAATAAAGGGGGGTTTGAAAAATATATTGCAAGACACAGCAACATATTTTTCATTGGAGACAAAAATCATTATGATTTACTTGTTCCTGAAAATATTCTATCTCCCAGACGTCGTAGAGAATTTCGAATTCGAATTTGTTTCAATTCCCAGAATTTTAATGTTGTGGATAGAAATCCAATATTTTGCAATGAAAACAAAATAAGAAACTGTGGACAATTTTTGAATGAGGACAAACATATTAATACAGATAGAAAAAATTTCATTAAATTCAAATTTTTTCTTTGGCCCAATTATCGATTAGAAGATTTAGCTTGTATGAATCGCTATTGGTTTGATACCAATAACAGCAGTCGTTTCAGTATGTCAAGAATACATATGTATTCACAATTCAGAATGAATTCAATTTCAATGAAAAATGAAAAAAATTTATAGTAGATTTACTACATATCTTGTAACATATTCGGTAGATGAAAGCCGAAACATATACACTGTGTAACATTCTAATACATCATGTTGATTTCATAGTGTATAAATTTTCTTTAGAAAGAACAAAATCCTTTTCATTAAATTCATTAAAAAGAAATTGTTCTCTTTCGTGAATACATATATGTTTTGTATATTTGATCCAAATATACAAAACATAAACCACATAAATAAAAAAAAAAAAAGAAAAAACAAAGTAGTATATGAATGAAATCCAATTTTGATGTATACTAGATGAAAATAACTGGCATAATAAATATTATTATTTTTCCTGATCGGTAAAATTCACAGAAAAGAAAGATAGAAATTTTAATTTATGGTCAAAAATTCATTCATCTCAGTTATTACACAAGAAGAAAAAGAAGAAAAAGAAGAAAATAGCGGGTCTGTTGAATTTCAAGTATTCCATTTCACCAGTAAGATACGGAGACTTACTTCACATTTAGAATTGCACAAAAGAGATTTTTTATCGCAAAGAGGTCTACGAAGAATTCTGGGAAAACGTCAACGATTATTGACTTATTTGTCAAAGAAAAAGAAAGTGCGTTACAAGAAATTAATGGATCATTTAGATATTCGGGAACCAAAAACTCGTTAATTCAATTTGAATTTATTATTTGAGTTTCTTATTATTTTCTTCTTATTATCCTTATTCTTTTTTCTTTTTTTATTCTTTTTTTATTAGTTCAGTTATTATTTTTTTTTTTTAGATTTTTCATTTTAAGAAATTCATGAAATAATGAATTAAGGAAAAAAAATATGACTGTACCAGCTACAAGAAAAAATTTCATAATAGTCAATATGGGTCCTCACCACCCATCAATGCATGGTGTTCTTCGGCTTATCGTTACTCTGGATGGTGAAGATGTTATTGACTGTGAACCTATATTGGGCTATTTACACAGAGGGATGGAAAAAATAGCGGAGAACCGAACAATTATACAATATTTGCCTTATGTAACACGTTGGGATTATTTAGCTACTATGTTCACAGAAGCAATAACAGTAAATGCACCAGAACGATTGGAAAGTGTTCAAGTGCCTAAAAGGGCCAGTTATATCAGAGTTATTATGCTGGAGCTGAGCCGTATAGCCTCCCATTTGTTATGGCTTGGCCCTTTTATGGCCGATATTGGTGCACAGACTCCCTTTTTCTATATTTTAAGAGAGAGGGAATTAATATATGATCTATTCGAAGCCGCTACAGGTATGCGGATGATGCATAATTATTTCCGCATCGGAGGAGTAGCTGCGGATTTACCTTATGGCTGGATAGATAAATGTTTTGATTTCTGTGATTATTTTTTAACAGAAGTTGTTGAGTATCAAAAACTCATTACGCGAAATCCCATTTTTTTGGAACGAGTTGAAGGAGTGGGCATTATTGGTGGGGAGGAGACAATAAATTGGGGTTTATCAGGACCAATGTTACGAGCTTCTGGAATCCAATGGGATCTTCGTAAAGTTGATTGCTATGAGTGTTACAATAAATTTGATTGGGAAGTCAAATGGCAAAAAGAAGGCGATACATTAGCTCGTTATTTAGTAAGAATCGGTGAAATGCAAGAATCCATAAAAATCATTCAACAGGCTCTAGAAGGAATTCCTGGAGGACCTTATGAAAATTTAGAAAACCGGCGTTTTCATAGGACAAAAAATTCCGAATGGAATAATTTTGAATATAGATTTATTACTAAAAAACTTTCACCCAATTTTGAATTGTTAAAACAAGAACTTTATGTAAGGGTAGAGGCCCCAAAAGGAGAATTAGGAATTTATTTAATAGGAGATAGTAGTGTTTTCCCCTGGAGATGGAAAATTCGTCCACCCGGTTTTATCAATTTGCAAATTCTTCCCCAGCTAGTTAAAAGAATGAAATTGGCTGATATCATGACGATACTAGGTAGTATAGATATTATTATGGGAGAAGTTGATCGTTGAAATGATAATTGATACGACAGAAGTACAAACTATTAATTCTTTTTATAGATTAGAATCCTTAAAAGAAGTCTATGGACTCATATGGATTTTTGTCCCCATTTTCACCCTTGTCTTAGGAATTACAATGGGAGTATTAGTTATTGTGTGGTTAGAAAGAAAAATATCTGCAGCAATACAACAACGTATTGGACCTGAATATGCCGGCCCATTAGGAATTCTTCAAGCTTTAGCGGACGGGACCAAACTACTTTTGAAGGAGGATATTCTTCCATCTAGAGGTAATATTCGTTTATTTAGGGTCGGACCTTCTATAGGGTTTATATCAATTCTACTAAGTTATTTAGTAGTTCCTTTTGGATATCACCTTGTTTTAGCTGATCTCAGTATAGGTGTTTTTTTATGGATTGCTTTTTCAAGTATTGTGCCCATTGGTCTTCTTATGTCAGGATATGGATCAAATAATAAGTATTCTTTTTCAGGCGGTCTACGAGCTGCAGCTCAATCGATTAGTTATGAAATACCATTAACTCTTTGTGTGTTAGCAATATCTCTACGTGTGATTCGTTGGAACATGAACTTTTTTTTATCTATTTTCTATAAATCTATAAAATAGATAAGAAATGAATTGAGATTTCAATACAATAAAATAGAAATCTAATTCATAGAATTCAATATGTAAATATGAATATCAAAGAAAAGAATAAAAAAATCTTTTTTTTTTCTTAAACATTGAAGTTCGATGAGTTAAACCAGATAGTTATATGAGTGAAACAAAACTGCTTCTCAATTTGCAGTAAAACAATAAAAATCTCATTCCCTAGGTACAAGAAGAAAATTGAAGTAAACATAAGTTGTTTACCCCAAGATTGAGATTCTTTTATTAGTCATCATATCTTGAAGCGGATGCAAAAGATCAACTGTATTTATTACTATACTGGGGATCAATCAAAAAGAAGTGGGCAGTTAGGAACACCAAAGTACGCAAAGGATGAGTAATGGAAATAATGTAAGGTATCAAAAAAAGGTATTTTTGCATAAAACTTTGCATAAAACGAATCATAATAAGGGCTTGAAGTTGGTAGAAATGATCAAGCAGTACTTCCCCACGATTCCGATCTAGAGTATGCTACTATTCGCTAATTAAATAAATGACTATCAAGAACGAATTAATCCTTTATTTTATTTCCTTTTTTTTTGTTTTCAGAAAGAAGAACAGGAACAAGACAAATAGAATGCAATACTATAATAGAATAAAAAAAAAGAAAACGGGAATAATAAGAAAATATTTCTTTCTTCATACATATGCATATGGTAATTCTTATCATGATTCATTAACTAATGCCCAATTCTTTATATTTATGAATATAACGAGTATTTTATTGAAAGATTAAGTTATTGCTGAACAAAGAGAATTTTTGATTTATAATATCATTATAAGGGATGAGATCAATTCGGAAGTGCTTTTTCTTATTCTAGCAGACAGAATTTTATTGGTCGAATTGAGGGCTCTCCAATCTCCAATTTATCTTTACATTGTATTTACCTAAGGTCCAAGGAGAGCAATAATACTGAACTAGTCCTTACCTTACATTTCTTTGTGACCATAGAGGAGCCGTATGAAGCTTAGGTTTCATGTACGGTTTTGGAATAGCGATGGGAGCAGTGATGTTATCATCGACTATAATTATCTAACAGTTCAAGTACAGTTGATATAATTGAGGCACAGTCTAAATATGGTTTTGGAGGATGGAATCTGTGGCGTCAACCCATAGGGTTTCTAGTTTTTCTAATGTCTTCTCTAGCAGAATGTGAAAGATTACCCTTTGATTTACCAGAAGCAGAGGAGGAATTAGTAGCAGGTTATCAAACCGAATATTCAGGTATAAAATACGGGTTCTTTTATCTTGCTTCTTACCTAAATCTATTAGTTTCTTCATTATTTGTAACAGTTCTTTACTTAGGTGGATGGAATTTTTCTATTCCGTACATATCTCTTACTGAACTTTTTGAAATAAATAAAATGTTTAGAGTCTTTGTAATAGCAATTAGTATTTTTATTACATTAGCTAAAGCTTATTTGTTTCTGTTCATTCCTATCACAACAAGATGGACTTTACCTAGGATGAGAATGGATCAATTATTAAATCTTGGATGGAAATTTCTTTTACCTATTTCTCTAGGTAATCTATTATTGACAACTTCTTTTCAACTTGTTTCACTATAAACTATAAATAAAAATAAGAAATTAAGAGAAAACAATAATGAATATTCTATATTTAGAACTTATCTCAACCAAGAGAAAGAAACATAAATCTTATTCATGGATATCTAAAATATGTTACCTATGGTTACTGGGTTCATGAATTATGGCAAACAAACAATACGAGCCGCAAGGTACATTGGACAAAGTTTCATAATTACCTTATCCCATACAAATCGTTTACCTGTAACTATTCAATATCCTTATGAAAAATCAATCACATCAGAACGTTTTCGTGGTCGAATCCACTTTGAATTTGATAAATGTATTGCTTGTGAAGTATGTGTTCGCGTATGTCCAATAGACCTTCCCATTGTTGATTGGAAATTTGAAAAAGATATTAAGAAGAAACAATTGCTTCATTATAGTATTGATTTTGGTGTCTGTATATTTTGCGGTAACTGTGTCGAGTATTGTCCAACAAACTGTTTATCGATGACTGAAGAATATGAGCTTTCCACTTATGATCGTCACGAATTAAATTATAATCAAATTTCTTTAGGTCGGTTACCAATATCAATAATTGGAGATTACACAATTCAAACAGTTATGGATTCAACAAATAAAATGAAAAATAAAAAATCCTTACTTGGTTAAAGAACGATTACCAATTACTAATTACTTAGTAATTACTAAGATTTTAAAGTAGGATTAACCAAATAACTCTATTTTATCTATCTAATGATATTCATTTTTTTTCATTCAATTAGGAAGGTATCATATAAAAAAAAGTTCCTTTCCTGGACCCTTAGTAAGGTCATGAAATATTTCAACTTATTTATTTATCTTTTATTTCATAATGGATTTACCTGGACCAATACATGATATTCTTGTAGTATTTCTGGGATCAGTTCTTATATTAGGAGGTCTGGGAGTAGTATTACTTACCAATCCCATTGATTCTGCCTTTTCATTGGGATTGGTTCTTTTTTGTATATCCTTATTATATATTTCATTGAATTCCTATTTTGTAGCTGCCGCACAATTCCTTATTTATGTGGGAGCCATAAATGTATTAATCATATTTGCTTTGATGTTCATGAACGGTTCAGAATATTCCAATGATTCCTATTTGTGGACCTTTGGAGATAGGATCACTTCACTGGTTTGTACAAGTATTTTTTTTTCATTAATGACTACTATCCCAGATACGTCATGGTCCGGAATTTTTCGGACTACAAGATCAAATCAGATTATAGAACAGGACTTAATAAGTAACGTTCAACAAATTGGGATTCATTTATCCACAGATTTTTATCTTCCTTTTGAACTTATTTCTATAATTCTTTTAGTTTCTTTGATAGGTGCAATTACTATGGCTCGTCAATAATCTAATAGAATTAAGAAATAAGAACTTCCTTTTTTTAAATTCAAAAATGAAAATGGATTTAATCTATTTTGTTTCAATCTACTGTGAATATCTTCTTTTGTTCTGTAATTCTTCTAGTCTAGTCAACTGAATCAGTTTCATTTTTGTTCATATTGAAGATATATGAGGGATTTATCAATGATGTTAGAGCATGTACTTTTTCTAAGTGTTTATTTATTTTCTATCGGTATCTATGGACTGATCACAAGCCGAAGCATGGTTAGAGCACTTATGTGTCTTGAGCTTATACTGAATTCGGTGAATATAAATCTTGTCACATTTTCCGACATATTTGATAGTCGTCAATTAAAAGGAGAAATTTTCTCAATCTTTGTTATAGCTATTGCGGCTGCTGAAGCCGCTATTGGGTTAGCTATTGTTTCGTCGATCCATCGTAACAGAAAATCAACTCGTATCAATCAATCGAATTTGCTGAATAATTAGTCATAATTCTTGTATTTTCACATAACATATAAATAAAAACATAAGATTCTTAGATAGAATATAGAATATTCTAAATAGAATTAGAATATTAAGATTCTATATTATAGAATGAATAATAAGATAATATAATTAGAATTCAATAGAATATAATATTCTATTATTCTTATTCCTTTTTATTTTATTTATTTTCTTTTAGAAATATAGTAAAATTAACATGAATTTAATTCTGAAACTCATATTTCATAGTTATTGAAATGGAAATCAAAGTATCTTGGCCCTTTCTCATAAACAGATTCTAAAATATATTAATTCTTCAATTTTTGATAAATCATTGATTCGTCTGGTGTCCACAATAGAAAATATATGATTTATTTCATTTTCTTATTTTATTTTACCAGATCGAAAATCTTTTGTGTTCAAAACTGGAATTTATAGACCCAATGTCACATTCAGTAAAGATTTATGATACATGTATAGGATGTACCCAATGTGTTCGAGCTTGCCCCACGGATGTATTGGAAATGATACCTTGGGATGGATGTAAAGCTAAGCAAATTGCTTCTGCACCAAGAACCGAGGATTGTGTAGGTTGTAAAAGATGTGAATCCGCTTGTCCAACGGATTTTTTGAGTGTCCGTGTTTATTTATGGCATGAAACAACTCGCAGCATGGGTCTTTCTTATTGATATGTGACAAAAAACTCCACTTGAATCATTCGATTCCTCTTTACCGACAAAAGCCCGTACTCGAGAAAAGAAAATATATTCTTCTTCTCCCGAGCACGGGGTTTTCTGGTCTAATTTTATCTTGTCTTTATCACGAGTTCTTTTCCTTGGTTAACAATACTTCTTGTTTTGCCCATATTCGCGGGTTCTTCAATTGTCTTTTTCCCTCATAGGGGAAATAAGGTGTATAAGTGGTATACTCTATGTATATGTATCCTAGAACTCCTTCTAATGACCTATGTATTTTGTTATCATTTCCAATTGGACGATCCATTACTCCAATTGAAGGAGGATTCTAAATGGATCAATCTTTTTGATTTTCACTGGAGACTGGGAACCGATGGACTTTCCATAGGACCCATTTTACTGACAGGATTTATCACTACTTTAGCTACTTTAGCAGCTTGGCCAGTTACTCGAAATCCGCGATTTTTCTATTTCTTGATGTTAGCAATGTATAGTGGCCAAATAGGATCATTTTCTTCTCGAGACCTTTTACTCTTTTTCATCATGTGGGAATTAGAATTAATTCCTGTTTACTTACTTTTATCTATGTGGGGAGGAAAAAAACGCTTGTACTCGGCTACAAAGTTTATTTTGTGCACTGCCGGAGGTTCCATTTTTCTCTTAATAGGAGTTCTAGGTATGGGTTTATATGGTTCCAATGAACCAACATTAGATTTAGAAAAATTAGCTAATCAATCATATCCTGCAGCATTGGAAATAATACTCTATTTTGGTTTTCTTATTGCTTATGCTGTCAAATTGCCGATGATACCCCTACATACATGGTTACCAGATACCCATGGGGAAGCACATTACAGTACATGTATGCTTTTAGCTGGAATATTATTAAAGATGGGAGCATATGGATTGATTCGGATCAATATGGAATTATTAGCTCACGCTCATTCTAGATTATCTCCCTGGTTGGTGATAGTAGGAATAATACAAATCATTTATGCAGCTTCAACTTCTCTCGGTCAACGCAATTTAAAAAAACGTATTGCCTATTCTTCCGTATCTCACATGGGTTTCCTAATTCTAGGAATTGGTTCTATAACTGGCATGGGACTTAATGGAGCCATTTTACAAATACTCTCTCATGGATTAATTGGTGCTGCACTTTTTTTCTTAGCAGGAACAAGTTGTGATAGAATACGTTTTGTTTATCTCGAAGAGATGGGGGGGATATCTATCCTAATGCCAAAAATCTTTACCATGTTTAGTAGTTTCTCGATGGCTTCTCTTGCATTGCCAGGAATGAGTGGTTTTGTTGCAGAATTTTTAGTCTTTTTTGGAATAATTACCAGCCCAAAATATCTTTTCATGCCAAAAATGTTAATTACTTTTGTAATGGCAATTGGAATGATATTAACTCCTATTTTTTTATTATCTATGTTACGTCAGATTTTCTATGGATACAAGCTATTCAATATTCCAAAATCGAATTTTTTTGATTCTGGACCACGGGAACTATTTGTTTCGATCTGTATCTTTCTACCTGTAATAGGAATTGGTGTTTATCCTGATTTCGTTCTCCCATTATCGGTTGACAAGGTACAAGTTCTATTATCTAATTATTTTTATAGATACTAATTCTTTTTTTAGATTCAATTTTTTAGATTCAATAATAAATGAAATAAATTTCATTAATTGGAAAGAAAGTCTTAGAATTCTTTGACTTTCATATTTTCGCGATTCTTCGTTGGACAATGAAAAAAAAGGGAAGGGTGAATTAGAATTGTAATGAGATACATCTAAAGTTTTTGAGAACCATTTGAATAATTCCTCTATTTAAACGGTTCTCAAAAACTCGCACAAATTTTCATTGTGTATCTTTTTTTATGTATTCTTCATGTAATTTATTTTATTCAATTAGATATTAATTGGAATGAACCATAACTATGGAACCCGATTCCTAATAGATTGATCCCAAAATAGCATATCCAAATTAGTAGAAATCCTATAGAAGCTACAAATGCCGAATTTGTGCCTTGATCTTGCAATTTTGGATTTGTTCTAGTATGTAAATAAATTGCAAATATGGTCCAAGTAATAAATGCCCAAGTTTCCTTAGGGTCCCAATTCCAATAAGAGCCCCATGCTTCATTAGCCCATACTGCTCCAGAAAGAATGCCTATGGTTAAAAAGGTAAACCCTAAACTAATGACACGATAACTCCAATAATCCAAACGCTGAATTAATTGATATTTGTAAAAATTTTGAAATGAGAGGAAAGAAGTCTTTTTTAATACACTTCCTTTTTCGTTCAAATATTTAATATCACCAAAAAAAAACGACTTCCTTAAACTGAAAAAATTCTTGTTTTTGAAAAAAAAATCGATTTTTTTTTGAAATGTAATCACTATAAGAGCAACTGATAATAACGATCCGCATAAAAGAGCTGCATAGCTCAATAGCATCATACTGACATGCATCATTAACCACTGAGATTGTAGAGCAGGTACTAATATTGTGGGTTGATGCATTTCAGTTGAAAGACCTGACGTTGCGAAACCTTGGGTAAAAATGGCACTTGGTGCAGTTATTGCACTTAAATCATTTTTATGATTCCCAAGATACGGAATCATATGAATAATGGATAAACTCCATGAAAGGAAGATTAAGGATTCGTATAAATTACTTAAGGGAAAATGTCCCGAAGAAAACCAACGAATAAATAAAAACCCTGTTATAGAGAAAAAAGTAGCTATCATCCCTTTTTCTGACGAATTACGTAATCCTTTGATTTCGTAGATTAATAAGTTCATCAAATGAATCATAATCACAATTGAAATGATCGAAAAGGAAATATGAGTTAATATATGTTCTAAGGTTGCAAATATCATAAAGAAGAGTCCCTTTTAAATAATTGAAATCGGGGAGGGGATTAAATAGAATCTAAACTAAAAATAGAATATTTAAAAGATTTTAGATTAGATTAGATCTATCGTGTCTATATTATGAATATTAATTCATATTTATGCCGCCACTCGGACTCGAACCGAGATGCTCTAGCACTGCTTCCTAAGAGCAGCGTGTCTACCAATTTCACCATGGCGGCTTACCTTCAATAATAATAGGAAATTCATGTTAAATTGTCAATATTAAATAGAGTTTAGGAAACAATGAAGAAAGATGCATTTCCATTCATATGGAAATGTTCAATATCAATAATACTTAATTAGTATCTTCTTAAGTTCAGTTTTAATAATCAATTTTTCCGTACTAGAAACCTAGCTCTTGTTTATCCAGAAGAGTCATAACTCAATAGTTTCGTTCTCAGTCGGGGTATAAAATTCATAATTTTTTTTTCTAACGATTTTGAGGCCCAACACCTTAGTATAAAGTATAATGAAATATTCAGATTCTTCCTTGTCTATCGTAATTGTGCTTTTCAAAATCGAAAAGCACAATTCATAGGAAAGAAAAAACCATCTCACGAATTCCATATCAATCAATAGAAATTTCAATAAATAGAATAAAAGAAAATATAAAAATATAATAGAAATATAGAAAGACTATAAAAAATCTAAAAAAATGATAAAAAAAAACATCAAATACAAAATACTGAGTACTTTGAATCAAGTAGACAGAAAGATTCTTCTTTTTCATATTATCTAGCTTTAACTAATATGGAGAAGTGAAATACAAATACAATTTAGTAAAATTGAATCATTTGTCTTACAATTCAAAAATGGAAATTTGGAAGTTCTTTGAAACATGTCAATTAAGATTTTTCCAAGACTTTTTTTTGTCGCACAAAAAAACTTTTTGACTGTCCGGTGGAAACAGATTTAGCTAAAGAAAAAGCTTTTACTGCCTCTAAAGATCCTTTTTTTTTCCAAAGATTTCTACGAATATGCTTCTTTGACATAGAAGTACGTTTTTTTGGAACTGCCATTCAAAAGGTAGGTGACTCTTTTTTATCGTTGTATGTGAAAGACATATATTGTTCAAAAGGAATTACTCTTTATTAGTCATTATCTATAATTAATACTTAATTCCATAAATTTCAAATTGACCTCAATAATAACATACAAATAGAAAAAAAAAAAGAATAAAAGAAAATAAAAAATCAAAGAAAAATATTCTAAAAGATTCTATTTTCATAGACAATTAGATTTCTATTTTCTATCTTCATTCTGATATTTGCATAATGTAATAATTACATACGTATTTTCTATTTATTGTTTTCTAAAAGAATATATACAAAAAGAATATACAAAAAAAGTAATGTAATTTGAATATTTTATATTCTCTAATATATAATATTACAAATATTCATATTTCATATTCAGAATATTAATAAAAACTATTTATCTAATTTATTTTAATTTATTGAAATAGTAAAATAAAAAGTAATAAAGTATATACTATAGAAAGAGAAAAATTATACAAGAAAAAAAGAAATAACAAATATAACAATAGAAAGAGATAAATAAATCTGTAACTGAACTTTAATATATTTAATATAAATATATCTTAAATCTTAAATAGAGAAATATATCTCTAAATTACATAATTAGAATAAAATGTAAAGGGAAAATCCAATTATTAAAAATCTTATATGATGCCATATTATTTAAAAAATATCTTTCTTTTATAGAGTTTTTTATAGAGTTTTAAGTTAATTAATAACTAAGTAAGAAACTTGACTAATTATTTGATCATATTATTTGATATTTGACCAACCAATTGCAACTTTTCTTTCAAATTTTTGATAAAAAAAGTCATAATTCCAATATGTGTATTTTTGTATTTTATCTTTTTCATATTTTTTTCTTAGTGTTTTGTTCTTTTCGAAAGAGATCAGAATTGGTGAATAGGAAACAATTATAAGAAAAAAGAACAATTTGTTTTCTTATGGAATATACATATAAATATGCATGGATAATACCCCTTTTTCCGCTCCCAGTTACTATGTCAATAGGCTTTGGACTTCTACTTATTCCGACAGCAACAAAAGATCTTCGTCGTATGTGGGCTTTCTTAAGTGTTTTACTACTAAGTATAGCTATGTGGTTTTCGGCCAATCTGTCTATTCAGCAAATAAATGGAAGTTTTACCTATCAATATCTATGGTCTTGGACCATCAATAATGATTTTTTATTAGAGTTCGGACACTTAATCGATCCACTTACTTCTATTATGTCAATACTAATTACTACTGTTGGAATCATGGTTTTTATTTATAGTGACAATTATATGTCTCACGACCAAGGATATTTGAGATTTTTTGCTCATATGAGTTTTTTCAATGCTTCAATGTTGGGATTAGTTACTAGTTCCAATTTGATACAAATCTATATTTTTTGGGAACTAGTGGGAATGTGTTCGTATTTATTGATAGGCTTTTGGTTCACACGACCCGTTGCAGCAAGTGCTTGTCAAAAAGCTTTTGTAACTAATCGTATAGGCGATTTTGGTTTATTATTAGGAACCTTAGGATTTTATTGGATAACTGGTAGTTTCGAATTTCGGGATTTATTCCAAATAATGAATACCTTGATCCATAATAATGGGGTCAATTCTTTATTTGCTACTTTATGTGCCATTTTATTATTTGTTGGTGCAGTTGCTAAATCCGCACAATTTCCTCTTCACGTATGGTTACCTGATGCCATGGAAGGTCCCACTCCTATTTCGGCTCTTATACACGCTGCTACTATGGTAGCAGCAGGAATCTTTCTTGTAGCTCGGCTTCTTCCTCTTTTCATAGTTATACCTTACATAATGAATCTCATTTGTTTAGTAGGTATAATAACAGTACTTTTAGGAGCTACTTTAGCTCTTGCCCAAAGAGACATTAAAAGAAGTTTAGCTTATTCTACAATGTCTCAATTGGGTTATATTATGTTAGCTCTAGGTATAGGTTCTTATCGAGCTGCTTTATTTCATTTGATCACCCATGCCTATTCTAAAGCTTTATTGTTTTTGGGATCCGGATCCATTATTCATTCAATGGAACCTATTATTGGATATTCACCAGAGAAAAGTCAGAATATGGTTCTTATGGGAGGTTTAACAAAATATATTCCAATTACAAAAACTACTTTTTTTTTAGGTACACTTTCTCTTTGTGGTATTCCGCCTCTTGCTTGTTTTTGGTCCAAAGATGAAATTCTTCACGATAGTTGGTTGTACTCACCAATTTTCGCACTAATAGCTTGGTTCACAACAGGATTAACTGCATTTTATATGTTTAGGATGTACTTACTTACCTTTGATGGGTATTTGCGCATTCATTTTCAAGATTATAGTAGTCTTAGTAGTACAAAAAAGAGCTCGTTTTATTCAATATCTCTATGGGGAAAAAGGACATTTAAGAAAGTCAATAGGAATTTCTTTTTTTCAAAAGATATATCTAAAATTGACAAGAATGTAAGAAGTAAGATACGAGATTTTAGTATTTATTTTATAAATAGGTACACTTATATGTATCCTCATGAATCGAGCAATACTATGTTATTTCCTCTCCTTGTATTAGTACTATTTACTTTGTTCATTGGATCAATAGGAATTTCTTTTAATGGAGGAGTAATAGATTTGGATCTATTATCGAAATGGTTAACTCCATCGACAACCCTTTTTGATCAGAAATTGAAATCTTCTGAGGATTGGTATGGATTTTTATCAAATGCTTTTTTTTCAGTAAGTATAGCTCTTTTCGGACTATTCATAGCATCTATTTTTTATGGATCTACTTATTCATCTTTCAAAAATTTGGGC